CTATGAGGTATGAAAGTTTCACATCTAAGTAATACCCGATCCGATAGTTTACGATATAGATAGATATATATTTAACAACAACATTCTAAAAAAAGATATTAATAGATATCGGCAGTTGTCCGGTCGTACCCAAACAATAATATTCCAGAGGGAAATGCACCTAAGATCAAATATTTCGAGCCGGCTTCCGTGGAAAATTCAGACTTTCTTTTTGATGCTGCGATCACATAAAAACATAAACTTTGAGGCTCAATAGCTAAATACATGGCAATTGAATCATAAGCCGAGATCATAAAGAGCATACTGCGAGTAGGAAGTGGAATTAATACAATGAATTCAAAAGCATCAAACCTCTCTTGTTCGGAAGAATCGAAACACATCGAAATGGTACCAGCCGTACTTAATAATAGAAGGATTTGGCAGAAATATGTAAAATTGTCCCTCCTAAAAAGATTATTCCAGAATAAATGGGCAATAGTTAGGAGAGGTGCGCCAGCGGCGAGCAGAAGCAAGGTTATTAGATACCTCAGGAAAGCCCGGCCAGAACCACACGTGCAAGTTTCCCCGCATGTGGCTCGTCCGTGATAACTTCTTCGGATTTGCGTAAACTAGCGGACCGATCACTAAGTGGGGATGCTCCCTCCAGCATGAGCGAACCCTTTCGGGACTGGTTAAGAATGGGCGCCACTATCCCAGCCCGGATCCAGCCGGGTTCTATTGATCATGTCCCCTTCCCAACAGCCTTAACGGCCTTGTCTTGGGGCGTCTTTGGCTTTACGAGAGAAAGCTCGCCGGAGAAAAAAGTTTTTCTCTTCCCGTCCCGCGTCATACTCCGGTACGTCCACAGAAGAGGAAATCGAAATGCATCTTGCTCAGCAGGCGTAGCTTGGAGTAAGAGTGTAGCGGGGGCAAGGTAAGGAAAGTGGCTGCCAGAGAGGAAGCCAAACCGGCCTATTAAGCGTAAGCGCAGCTAAGCTAATATGCGCCGGAGAAAGCCAGGTGCCGTAGGTAAGCTCTATTCGGCCCGGAGCCTTGATTCCCCATAACGAAGAGGCTAGCTCTATCTCTCAATTACCTATCCTGGTGCTCTCGAGAAGGTCCCTCAGTTCCTCGGCAGCACCTCGAGGTGCATTTAGTTGTCTTACATGAGACTCGGGATATTCCCCACTCCATGGCATGACACCTTTCGCTCATCCATTCCGCCCGCCCATCCAGACGCGGCGCCCTTTCTCATTATCATCTACCGCCCTTTCTTTCCTCCCTCACACATGAAGATCGTCCTATGTATGCTCGACTTCGGTTGCCGGTGCTATAGGTAGGAGTAAATTATGGCAGGATCAGTCACCGGGCAAACAACCCTCCTCCAAGAAGAATTGTGCTATGCCCCCCCGATCCCTATAGAGCGAAAGAGCTGCCTGGTGATCCCTAGGTTGCAGCACGTCCGGTCGTTAACTCCTCGCGCCGCTGCCGCCGTTTCTAGGACTGACCGACGCCTCACCTGCACAGGTACCTACATAGTGTAATGTCGGTCGCACATTCAACATAGCGTTCGGACTCATGTGCCTTCCAGAACCAGGGGGCTTCGAGCCTGCTGCGTACGATTAGCCAGCCTTGCGGCGGCAAAAGGATTAGACGTCCCCCCATGCTACGGTTCCCTGCGGTCCAAACCTGGTGCCGCATTAGGTTAGGGAACTGGACGATAATAGCTCCTCCGCATCCCAAAGCGCGCTGCCCTCCTAGGCGCGCAACACTAAGTAATCCAAGCCAACCCACATTACTGACTAACGGTGGATAATCATATTTCTTAGATGTACTAAATACAACTCCATGAATGAGCAAAATGAAGGTTGCATTAATGATAAAGATCTCTGGGGAAACCGCTAAAAAAAGATTGAACATGTGGGAGGATCCGAACGAATTCTGCTTTCATTTCCCCCGTATGGAGCACTGAGTTACTTACGTTACGGTCTTTAGCAGGCAGGCTGCACTCTAGGCGGCTAGGAAGGCTCGCTAGACCAGCAGCCAGACCAAGAATGAATGTGTAATGAAGGTGATTCCACACCAGGCTCAATAAATAATTGAATGTAGAAAGGGGATCCTAAACAAAAACAAAAAAGGAGTTTCATGACTCCTTTTTAGAGCGTATAAGGGGAGGTCGAATTCCAAACCTTTTCTCTCGAGTATACCCATTCCAAAAAATGGACGTCACTTGGGGACACATGCGGATAGCCGCCCCGCGTGGCTAAAAGTAAGCCAAAAGAGCTCAAACTTTACTGAGAAAGTCGAGTCTTATAAAAGACGCCACTCTACGAGGGAAGTCCCCGAGTCGAGTCTTTGCGAGTTCATCCCAAACAAATCGAACCCCTTCCGGTCGGGAAGATGCAGATAAAAGGCCAATAGCCTGATGTCAGCTTCTACGGCATAAGCTTTAAAGAAGAGAGCTATCATAATAAACATTTCATAAGAAAAATTTTTTGTTTAAGAAATTTTGAACAGTCATTTCAATCTTTTTTTTCGAAAGATAAATCCCGAAAAATCCGTCAATAAATGACGAACTCCATTATACAGATGATAGGACAGGGCTAAGGCAGTAATCTCGACGGCGATTAGGATGAGCTTTGATGAATAAAAGAAGAATTGGTAGAAATTCTCATAGGTGAAGCAAATCAAACCTATTTTCAGACAAAGAAGATAAAAAAACAAAACTATAGTGACTAGGAAAGCTCCGGAGATTCTATGGGAAATTGGAAACGTCGAAGTGAGCTGTGGCTTATAAATAGGAAGATGAGGAGATAACGGGCGAAAGATACGAATTCTATTATTCATTTTACCACGTCTGATTAGATCATTACAACACATTTCAGACAATAGGATTAAAGAATTTCTTTTGTCTTTATTTTTTATACTCATAAAATGCCCTTTGATTCTATCAAATAGTTGTATTATTTCTTGATTCGAATAAATTTTTTTATTAGAAGAATTTACTTGTGTTTTCATTGGTTTATTTTCTTTGATTTATCCGCTCCCCTCAAAAAAAGAGAGAGACTCTTCGACTTCGAGAACTAAAATGTTGGTTGTTGACCAACGAAAAGCATGGGAAAAAGTTCACTGACTTACTTACGAAATTGCAAATTGTTTCCGAGAAAACTTCGTTTGATTTGCATATGTTAAGCATAGTAGCATGATTGGAGCTTCTTAGGACTTAGGTTACTGCCTATGAGCTTCAACCTTCCCCTCTCTTTCTTAGATGGAGGAGTTAGTAAGCAAGACTTTCTACGCTGCTTTATTTAAGCAATTTTTAGTTACACCTCTTTTTCCCGCAACCAAGCTTTTCCATTCCGAAATCGAGAAAGATCACCCCTAAAAGCAAGCTTTTCACTTATATATATATAGGATACCACTCGCCACGTGAAAACTGCTGCCAGATGCAGATTCAATCAATAACTGCGGTTACGAAGACAGCAACGGATATTTCAAACAGGGAGCACAAGAGCTCTTAGTCATCCAACAACGGTTACTGGAAAAGAAAAGACTATAAGAGTAAGGTCATCAGTCCCAGAGCCTATGATTGCAAAGAGCACTTATTCATCAGAAAGACCGTATAGGCCGCCTTTATGTCCAGCTCAAATAAGAAAACAGTGCATAAGAAACCGGGTATACCTTACTTATCAATCAACATAAAATACTAGCTAGCAAATACTAGATAGTTTACTATGCTTAGACTTTCATAAGAGAAAAGATAAAGTCTTATATTTAAGAGATTTCTAAAGACAAGATTCAGTATGTATAAGATAGGAAGAAATAAACTCTTGGAAGTAGAGGAAAGAGGAAGAGTTTCGATAGCTTCTTCGGGAAATACAGTAATTAGAACGTGCTATTTGTGAAAATACGTCGCAAAACATGCTTAAGAAATAAGGCAAGAAATAGAAAACATCCTATACGGAAAGAAGACTAAGAGTGCTACTTAACAACTAATTATAAACCAGATAGAATCAAGTTTGGATTCAATCCAGCCCTAGATATCAAATGCCCAGAGCTACCTTGTTACGAAGAGTACCATAGAAGTTCCAATCAGGTACTTTGTGCTTACTTTTGGTTAGAGCAAAGCTTAGATGCTTTTTTCTGAGCTTATTCCCTTTCTAGGATAAGCCCTGTAGGATTTCAGTTCCTACTTGTATAAGGGGAGCTGCCATGATATTAGCAATTCAAAAAGCCATCGCTCTAGTCCTCATGTGCTGTTCCCCTTGGTTTTCCCCTTCCCGTGCTCTGTGCTCTCCTTCTAGGTAGCTTTTAGCTTGAGCTGCCAGAGTTTGGGCCCTACCATGAGGTTGTACGACGACCCTTCCATTCTTTAGTCTGAAGAGATACTCCCTTCGGGCCCCGGTTTTTACATTCGCAGCAGCAAAAGAGAAGGCGTATTCCTTGATTCTATCAAGTAGTGCCATTTGTTATTCTATTGAGACAAATTCTAAATAGAGTATCGCTCCCATAGTAAGTAATATTATAAGATTTTTGAATGTATGGTCTGGTGTGGAACAACTTCTAATAGAAAATGCCGACCTTCTAATTGGTTTGCTCCTTAGTGAAGGCAGTCCCTGTCCTTCAGTACTCCTAAGAGAGATGACTCTTAGTTACTTGTCTTCGTTGAAGCTCGAAAGCAAAATCAAATAAATTTCATTCTGACCATGCACCTCCACACTTGTCCTTGTCCGATTCATGTCCAAAAACTTCTTGACTTTCTTACTTCAGCTCTTTTTGAGACTCCGTTCCTAGTGGACAGCTTGAAAGCGGATTTCTATCAGAGAAGAGATAGGAATGACTACTTCCAATAATACATATGAAAGTCGACAGGAAAGACCAAGAGAGTTTTTACTTCCAAAAACAGAGGTTGGCTGGAATTTAACTCGACTAAAAGTAAAGGAGAGTCGGTCCCCTTTCCTGTGTCATTCATCCGATGCGGCTTACCACGCTGCATTCCTTCTTTTCATAGAAGAATTTTTAATAGAAGGGGCGCGAGGGCGGCCCCAGTACTTAACCACGTTCTTCATAAACAAGCGTGCGGCCTCATCCGCAGTGCAGTCGGCAGATGCCGCCATGAAAGTGGCATACTTTTAAAATATATCGACCACCACCATGATGCTTCCAAGCCCATACACCCTGGCAAGCAATAGATGAAATCCATAGTAACACTTTGATAGTCTGGTGAGGATAGGCAAAGGATCTAGCTCTCCTCCTGGCTTCTTATGTTTGTTCTGATTCCGATGACGGATACTCTATTCCGCCTACCCTGCTTTGTGGTTAAAAATAAAAATGTAAGTCAAGGTATCTGCCTAAGTGGTCTGCTGGTACCGTTCCAACAATAGCTGCGCTGACAGGCGTATTTTACAATTTGTTTCCGGACTCACATATCTAAATTTCAGCGAGATAGGATTCGGATAGGGGAACGAGCGGACGTGTAGATCTCGGGTCGGCTATCGGTAAAGGAAGCATAGGCCTCTAACTCGGTTCATTCCCTAAATGGTAATGGTAGGTAGGCCGGTACCCCTTCTTTGGTTCTTACAAGGTAGGCTCGTGCCCGAGTTCACTCGTGAAAGAAAGGTTCTAGCGGTAAAGTAAAGAAAATCCTCCCTTCTTGCTTCCTTAGGGTACGTCCCCTATTGCCTTTCATTCGGAAAAGGAATTTTCTGCACTGGCTTCGTTGCCCCGTGAGCTACTTACTTTCACTATTTCTTCCTTTGAGGAAGGCAAGTGCAGATGATAGAAGAACGAACAAAGGATTCAGGCACGACTCCAATGCTTGACGGATAGAAGCAATCTTCCCCACTCGGGACTGGACGACTTGAGCACTGAATCCTTTTCATATAAGAAATTTTCCTTCTTCCTACAGTACTGGATCGTGATCCAATCCGGTTATTGGCATGGCAAGTATAAAATTCCGTTTATAGAAGAAGCTGCTAATCTTTCTCCTTCACCTGACCACAGAACTAATCAATCAACCTTGACCTGGACTTCCCATCTTCCCCACTTGATTCAGCTTGAAAGCGGAAAAGAAGCGACTTGAACACATCCTTCAGCGGGAAGCCCGATGGAATGCTTTCACGCCCTAAGAAGGAGTCCCGCAAAGAGAAGAGGTTGCTTCGCTTCCTAAGAATCATTCCTATTCCTAAACCTAAACTTGCTCACTACCCTTACTGAGACGGCTAACAACCGTCTTAAAGTGAGATTTGAATTCCTTCGACTGAGAAAGTTTCTCTTTCGGCTGAGCCTTTGGTCGAGTCCCTATTCTATAGGATATAGTTTCAAGAGCCCTTGCTATATAGACACTTTGTTGCAAACAATCCCATCTGTCTATTAGTGATAGCTCCATCCTAAACTTCGATTGAATGAAGTCCTTCTGAACTTCATTCAATCTAAAATTAGAATTCGGAATTTATGCACTTCCCAGTAAGACATTCTATTCTGTCCAATAGTTCTATAATTTTCAACCGGCTTAACAATGGAAATAGCCTACCATGCGGGATGTGAAGATTTCTAAACCAATTTATCCAGAGAAATTTTATTCAAAACTCCCAGCATTGGCTGATTTTTGCCTTGTATTGCTTTCAAAGATGTCAAAAGCAAGTTATTATGGCCGGAGAGGAAGAAGGACTGGAAATGAAAGCTACGAGGGCGGACCTTTCCTCACCTTCTAGTCACTAAGGCTAGTAAAGAAAGCAAGAAAGCCTGCCAGTGGGACGCAGATTTCCCGTAGATCGGAAAACCTATTTTGACACACTAGCACGTCGGTGTTTACGACTATGTCGGCGGGGACCTACATACACATACAATACAATGGCAGGTTTTTGGTGATGTTAATAAAGCTATTGCCAGCTCGATCTGCTCTTTTGATGACCTTCCCCTTGTCTCGATCAGATTGCCAGTAGGCAGAAAGCCCTATTTTCTATGAGGACTTCCATAATCAATAATACCGGCATCAAACTCTTTTTCTTCGACTGAACTCGTTGGCTTATACTTAAACTTTCGCGAAAAAGCTTGATGGGTTCAGAGGATTTTATTTGAGTTGAGGGGGGAAGAATCAAGAGAAATGTGATATAGGCAAAGTGGTCTTGACATAAGGCTATTGCTACGGATGATCGGGCAAGGCAAAGCGGGTTCTTCAAAAAAAAACCCCTCACGTAGCATCTTTAGACAAGATGGAAAGAGAAAGTCAGGCGGGGGTCAACCTCCTTCTATAGTCCCAGTGAGCAAAGTACTTTGGTACCTATCGTCAACGAGCACATTCCTCTTTTCTCTCTTTTTTTGATTTCCAGTTGGGATCTTGCTAAAGCGTTGATTCCTGAAAAGAGCTCTTATCGACGGAACAGAGCTAATCGCCTTATCCTAGTCTTTAACGCGAACATCGTTCACAAATCCACTGAAGAAAGAGAACAAAGGCAGACGGTCTAGCCTTTGGCTGGCCTTATGTGTTTAAACTGACTACGACCAAAGTCGAAATCGCTTGGCGAGGACACTCCTTTATCTAATACGAGAAAGATTGTTATGTGGTGGATAGAGGCAGATATAGCCTTGTGTCGTAACGAAGCGAGGTCCGGATGTTGCTTCCCTTCCTGCTGCTATTGTGCTTTTTCCAATCAAGGTTGTCACTGCGAAGGTCGAGTATAGATTCCGTTTATTTACTAAGCCGGCTCGGAAAGACAGACAATAATAGCTTACGTTCAAGTCTAAGTCTAGTAAAGAAAGAGTTAGAAGTGCGCCTTATTAGAGAAAGGTTTTCCCTTCTCTTTTAGCGAATGGACGCTACAGCACCTAAGAACTTTCCCTAGTTCATGTTGCAGCTATATTTTCCCTCGAAACTTGTAGGCATTTACCCAAGGCAGGGATCCTCCGTGGAATCAAAATCTTGTTCTGACTTGTTCCAAAGTTATTCATTTTTCGAATTATTGTATTTAGAAGAAAACCTCCCCTTGAAATGGCTCCCTGATGAGATGAGGTCTCGGCCTCTGTTGAAGAAAATCTTAATCTTGTTAATGTAAGCTTAGCTTACTCCTACTACTTTGTGCAATATGATGGAGACCTTATGAATGAGCTAATAAAGAATGAGTTGGATTCTGCAGCATAATCTCCCATGGAAAGTGGGTGGAGATTCAAATTCAATTCTATCGCTGTCATATAGAAGATTGGCAGAGTCGGTTGTAAAGGAAGCTCAGCTCATTAGTTGAAAAAAAGATGTTTTAACGCAAGTGCTAAAGGCGATCCTAAGCATGACGGGGCAGGTATACTTCTATATTGGGGGTAAATATGTCCCTTACTTGTAGACCCTGGAGAGTGAGTAAATGGAACAGACAATCTTAGTAGTAGTTCGCCAACCTCTTCGACTAAGAAAGCTAGAAGATTTAGCCGGAAAGGCCAAAAAGAGCACATTCTATCAACGAAGAAGGTAGATCGACACAGTCCCTACTGCGACAAACCTCCCTTATCAATGAGAAATGTCCTCTAAAAGAAAATGCTTATGACCTACTTCACTGTTGACACATCACATATAGGGAGAGAAATCCTTTTCTCCTACATATATATTGAAATGTAGTCTCTCACTTTGAGGTCATGAGAACAAAGAAAGTGAATTTCATTTAGGCATGCATTTCTTGGGTAAAGACCTTGTTTCAGCCTATTTGCGCAAATAATAATAGATTTCAGAAAGTCGGATAGAGAACTAGCTCCGATTGAAGCTTCGACCGAGGCTAAATCAAAGTCTTCCTCCTCCTACTAGGCTTTCACTTACCTAGGGATGTGCCTGTTTGTAAACAGTCACCTGAGGGTAGAAAAGGATCCCTTCTGGTACCCAGCTTACTCCAATCTTATTCAACTTCTTTCTTGATTCCTTTGATAGGGCCTTCAAAGCCTGTTTTCCGTCAATGGAATATGCCTTCTTTTTTGATGAAATCATGTCTAGTTGGATGTCCCTCTTCCCTTTGAGTAGACAAGACAAAGAAAGTAGACATTCCCTCATGATGGAATGGGGCATACCATCCCAATACCTATATATGATACCTATACCTAGAATATGAAAGGGATTTTTCGAGCAGAAAGACAGAATACCGTTTTGGTGATATCTAGTCTTCTCAAGTAGCAGGGGTTGGAAAAAGAAAAGATTCAATATTATATACCTTTGGATTCCCCTATTGCCTTATCTGGGGGATTTCTTATTCTAAGGGAAACTGGCAAAATAGAAAGAATCGAAAAGGAAATCCGATTTCGGTAAGAATCATAGTAAGAGACTGACCGTCTTCTTTCTTTCCTGAAAGTCACAAGACTTTGCTTTGTCACGAGCTGGATTCGAACCAACACTTCAGGTTAAAGGACATGAGCGACAACTGAAACCTGCGAACTTCCTTTTATTCTGATCGTGACTTTTGTTCACCCGGTTCATCCTCCAAAATCAAAGCAGGACTAATCCGGGGCATAGAAGGTAAGGCAAAAGCAGCTTAAGCCCTTCCGATCACCCGATAAGCCCTCACTGAACCGACTTGAATCTGAACTACGATTCTTACCGAAATCGGATTTCCTTTTCGATTCTTTCTATTTTGCCAGTTTCCCTTAGAATAAGAAATCCCCCAGATAAGGCAATAGGGGAATCCAAAGGTATATAATATTGAATCTTTTCTTTTTCCAACCCCTGCTACTTGAGAAGACTAGATATCACCAAAACGGTATTCTGTCTTTCTGCTCGAAAAATCCCTTTCATATTCTAGGTATAGGTATCATATATAGGTATTGGGATGGTATGCCCCATTCCATCATGAGGGAATGTCTACTTTCTTTGTCTTGTCTACTCAAAGGGAAGAGGGACATCCAACTAGACATGATTTCATCAAAAAAGAAGGCATATTCCATTGACGGAAAACAGGCTTTGAAGGCCCTATCAAAGGAATCAAGAAAGAAGTTGAATAAGATTGGAGTAAGCTGGGTACCAGAAGGGATCCTTTTCTACCCTCAGGTGACTGTTTACAAACAGGCACATCCCTAGGTAAGTGAAAGCCTAGTAGGAGGAGGAAGACTTTGATTTAGCCTCGGTCGAAGCTTCAATCGGAGCTAGTTCTCTATCCGACTTTCTGAAATCTATTATTATTTGCGCAAATAGGCTGAAACAAGGTCTTTACCCAAGAAATGCATGCCTAAATGAAATTCACTTTCTTTGTTCTCATGACCTCAAAGTGAGAGACTACATTTCAATATATATGTAGGAGAAAAGGATTTCTCTCCCTATATGTGATGTGTCAACAGTGAAGTAGGTCATAAGCATTTTCTTTTAGAGGACATTTCTCATTGATAAGGGAGGTTTGTCGCAGTAGGGACTGTGTCGATCTACCTTCTTCGTTGATAGAATGTGCTCTTTTTGGCCTTTCCGGCTAAATCTTCTAGCTTTCTTAGTCGAAGAGGTTGGCGAACTACTACTAAGATTGTCTGTTCCATTTACTCACTCTCCAGGGTCTACAAGTAAGGGACATATTTACCCCCAATATAGAAGTATACCTGCCCCGTCATGCTTAGGATCGCCTTTAGCACTTGCGTTAAAACATCTTTTTTTCAACTAATGAGCTGAGCTTCCTTTACAACCGACTCTGCCAATCTTCTATATGACAGCGATAGAATTGAATTTGAATCTCCACCCACTTTCCATGGGAGATTATGCTGCAGAATCCAACTCATTCTTTATTAGCTCATTCATAAGGTCTCCATCATATTGCACAAAGTAGTAGGAGTAAGCTAAGCTTACATTAACAAGATTAAGATTTTCTTCAACAGAGGCCGAGACCTCATCTCATCAGGGAGCCATTTCAAGGGGAGGTTTTCTTCTAAATACAATAATTCGAAAAATGAATAACTTTGGAACAAGTCAGAACAAGATTTTGATTCCACGGAGGATCCCTGCCTTGGGTAAATGCCTACAAGTTTCGAGGGAAAATATAGCTGCAACATGAACTAGGGAAAGTTCTTAGGTGCTGTAGCGTCCATTCGCTAAAAGAGAAGGGAAAACCTTTCTCTAATAAGGCGCACTTCTAACTCTTTCTTTACTAGACTTAGACTTGAACGTAAGCTATTATTGTCTGTCTTTCCGAGCCGGCTTAGTAAATAAACGGAATCTATACTCGACCTTCGCAGTGACAACCTTGATTGGAAAAAGCACAATAGCAGCAGGAAGGGAAGCAACATCCGGACCTCGCTTCGTTACGACACAAGGCTATATCTGCCTCTATCCACCACATAACAATCTTTCTCGTATTAGATAAAGGAGTGTCCTCGCCAAGCGATTTCGACTTTGGTCGTAGTCAGTTTAAACACATAAGGCCAGCCAAAGGCTAGACCGTCTGCCTTTGTTCTCTTTCTTCAGTGGATTTGTGAACGATGTTCGCGTTAAAGACTAGGATAAGGCGATTAGCTCTGTTCCGTCGATAAGAGCTCTTTTCAGGAATCAACGCTTTAGCAAGATCCCAACTGGAAATCAAAAAAAGAGAGAAAAGAGGAATGTGCTCGTTGACGATAGGTACCAAAGTACTTTGCTCACTGGGACTATAGAAGGAGGTTGACCCCCGCCTGACTTTCTCTTTCCATCTTGTCTAAAGATGCTACGTGAGGGGTTTTTTTTTGAAGAACCCGCTTTGCCTTGCCCGATCATCCGTAGCAATAGCCTTATGTCAAGACCACTTTGCCTATATCACATTTCTCTTGATTCTTCCCCCCTCAACTCAAATAAAATCCTCTGAACCCATCAAGCTTTTTCGCGAAAGTTTAAGTATAAGCCAACGAGTTCAGTCGAAGAAAAAGAGTTTGATGCCGGTATTATTGATTATGGAAGTCCTCATAGAAAATAGGGCTTTCTGCCTACTGGCAATCTGATCGAGACAAGGGGAAGGTCATCAAAAGAGCAGATCGAGCTGGCAATAGCTTTATTAACATCACCAAAAACCTGCCATTGTATTGTATGTGTATGTAGGTCCCCGCCGACATAGTCGTAAACACCGACGTGCTAGTGTGTCAAAATAGGTTTTCCGATCTACGGGAAATCTGCGTCCCACTGGCAGGCTTTCTTGCTTTCTTTACTAGCCTTAGTGACTAGAAGGTGAGGAAAGGTCCGCCCTCGTAGCTTTCATTTCCAGTCCTTCTTCCTCTCCGGCCATAATAACTTGCTTTTGACATCTTTGAAAGCAATACAAGGCAAAAATCAGCCAATGCTGGGAGTTTTGAATAAAATTTCTCTGGATAAATTGGTTTAGAAATCTTCACATCCCGCATGGTAGGCTATTTCCATTGTTAAGCCGGTTGAAAATTATAGAACTATTGGACAGAATAGAATGTCTTACTGGGAAGTGCATAAATTCCGAATTCTAATTTTAGATTGAATGAAGTTCAGAAGGACTTCATTCAATCGAAGTTTAGGATGGAGCTATCACTAATAGACAGATGGGATTGTTTGCAACAAAGTGTCTATATAGCAAGGGCTCTTGAAACTATATCCTATAGAATAGGGACTCGACCAAAGGCTCAGCCGAAAGAGAAACTTTCTCAGTCGAAGGAATTCAAATCTCACTTTAAGACGGTTGTTAGCCGTCTCAGTAAGGGTAGTGAGCAAGTTTAGGTTTAGGAATAGGAATGATTCTTAGGAAGCGAAGCAACCTCTTCTCTTTGCGGGACTCCTTCTTAGGGCGTGAAAGCATTCCATCGGGCTTCCCGCTGAAGGATGTGTTCAAGTCGCTTCTTTTCCGCTTTCAAGCTGAATCAAGTGGGGAAGATGGGAAGTCCAGGTCAAGGTTGATTGATTAGTTCTGTGGTCAGGTGAAGGAGAAAGATTAGCAGCTTCTTCTATAAACGGAATTTTATACTTGCCATGCCAATAACCGGATTGGATCACGATCCAGTACTGTAGGAAGAAGGAAAATTTCTTATATGAAAAGGATTCAGTGCTCAAGTCGTCCAGTCCCGAGTGGGGAAGATTGCTTCTATCCGTCAAGCATTGGAGTCGTGCCTGAATCCTTTGTTCGTTCTTCTATCATCTGCACTTGCCTTCCTCAAAGGAAGAAATAGTGAAAGTAAGTAGCTCACGGGGCAACGAAGCCAGTGCAGAAAATTCCTTTTCCGAATGAAAGGCAATAGGGGACGTACCCTAAGGAAGCAAGAAGGGAGGATTTTCTTTACTTTACCGCTAGAACCTTTCTTTCACGAGTGAACTCGGGCACGAGCCTACCTTGTAAGAACCAAAGAAGGGGTACCGGCCTACCTACCATTACCATTTAGGGAATGAACCGAGTTAGAGGCCTATGCTTCCTTTACCGATAGCCGACCCGAGATCTACACGTCCGCTCGTTCCCCTATCCGAATCCTATCTCGCTGAAATTTAGATATGTGAGTCCGGAAACAAATTGTAAAATACGCCTGTCAGCGCAGCTATTGTTGGAACGGTACCAGCAGACCACTTAGGCAGATACCTTGACTTACATTTTTATTTTTAACCACAAAGCAGGGTAGGCGGAATAGAGTATCCGTCATCGGAATCAGAACAAACATAAGAAGCCAGGAGGAGAGCTAGATCCTTTGCCTATCCTCACCAGACTATCAAAGTGTTACTATGGATTTCATCTATTGCTTGCCAGGGTGTATGGGCTTGGAAGCATCATGGTGGTGGTCGATATATTTTAAAAGTATGCCACTTTCATGGCGGCATCTGCCGACTGCACTGCGGATGAGGCCGCACGCTTGTTTATGAAGAACGTGGTTAAGTACTGGGGCCGCCCTCGCGCCCCTTCTATTAAAAATTCTTCTATGAAAAGAAGGAATGCAGCGTGGTAAGCCGCATCGGATGAATGACACAGGAAAGGGGACCGACTCTCCTTTACTTTTAGTCGAGTTAAATTCCAGCCAACCTCTGTTTTTGGAAGTAAAAACTCTCTTGGTCTTTCCTGTCGACTTTCATATGTATTATTGGAAGTAGTCATTCCTATCTCTTCTCTGATAGAAATCCGCTTTCAAGCTGTCCACTAGGAACGGAGTCTCAAAAAGAGCTGAAGTAAGAAAGTCAAGAAGTTTTTGGACATGAATCGGACAAGGACAAGTGTGGAGGTGCATGGTCAGAATGAAATTTATTTGATTTTGCTTTCGAGCTTCAACGAAGACAAGTAACTAAGAGTCATCTCTCTTAGGAGTACTGAAGGACAGGGACTGCCTTCACTAAGGAGCAAACCAATTAGAAGGTCGGCATTTTCTATTAGAAGTTGTTCCACACCAGACCATACATTCAAAAATCTTATAATATTACTTACTATGGGAGCGATACTCTATTTAGAATTTGTCTCAATAGAATAACAAATGGCACTACTTGATAGAATCAAGGAATACGCCTTCTCTTTTGCTGCTGCGAATGTAAAAACCGGGGCCCGAAGGGAGTATCTCTTCAGACTAAAGAATGGAAGGGTCGTCGTACAACCTCATGGTAGGGCCCAAACTCTGGCAGCTCAAGCTAAAAGCTACCTAGAAGGAGAGCACAGAGCACGGGAAGGGGAAAACCAAGGGGAACAGCACATGAGGACTAGAGCGATGGCTTTTTGAATTGCTAATATCATGGCAGCTCCCCTTATACAAGTAGGAACTGAAATCCTACAGGGCTTATCCTAGAAAGGGAATAAGCTCAGAAAAAAGCATCTAAGCTTTGCTCTAACCAAAAGTAAGCACAAAGTACCTGATTGGAACTTCTATGGTACTCTTCGTAACAAGGTAGCTCTGGGCATTTGATATCTAGGGCTGGATTGAATCCAAACTTGATTCTATCTGGTTTATAATTAGTTGTTAAGTAGCACTCTTAGTCTTCTTTCCGTATAGGATGTTTTCTATTTCTTGCCTTATTTCTTAAGCATGTTTTGCGACGTATTTTCACAAATAGCACGTTCTAATTACTGTATTTCCCGAAGAAGCTATCGAAACTCTTCCTCTTTCCTCTACTTCCAAGAGTTTATTTCTTCCTATCTTATACATACTGAATCTTGTCTTTAGAAATCTCTTAAATATAAGACTTTATCTTTTCTCTTATGAAAGTCTAAGCATAGTAAACTATCTAGTATTTGCTAGCTAGTATTTTATGTTGATTGATAAGTAAGGTATACCCGGTTTCTTATGCACTGTTTTCTTATTTGAGCTGGACATAAAGGCGGCCTATACGGTCTTTCTGATGAATAAGTGCTCTTTGCAATCATAGGCTCTGGGACTGATGACCTTACTCTTATAGTCTTTTCTTTTCCAGTAACCGTTGTTGGATGACTAAGAGCTCTTGTGCTCCTGGACATAAAGGCGGCCTATACGGTCTTTCTGATGAATAAGTGCTCTTTGCAATCATAGGCTCTGGGACTGATGACCTTACTCTTATAGTCTTTTCTTTTCCAGTAACCGTTGTTGGATGACTAAGAGCTCTTGTGCTCCCTGTTTGAAATATCCGTTGCTGTCTTCGTAACCGCAGTTATTGATTGAATCTGCATCTGGCAGCAGTTTTCACGTGGCGAGTGGTATCCTATATATATATAAGTGAAAAGCTTGCTTTTAGGGGTGATCTTTCTCGATTTCGGAATGGAAAAGCTTGGTTGCGGGAAAAAGAGGTGTAACTAAAAATTGCTTAAATAAAGCAGCGTAGAAAGTCTTGCTTACTAACTCCTCCATCTAAGAAAGAGAGGGGAAGGTTGAAGCTCATAGGCAGTAACCTAAGTCCTAAGAAGCTCCAATCATGCTACTATGCTTAACATATGCAAATCAAACGAAGTTTTCTCGGAAACAATTTGCAATTTCGTAAGTAAGTCAGTGAACTTTTTCCCATGCTTTTCGTTGGTCAACAACCAAAAAAAATGTTCTATCCTTCTTCACTACTCCGACTTTCTTTCTGTCTGGAGGGAATCCTTTTTTCTCAATCAAGAATGCCTCAACTGGATAAATTCACTTATTTCACACAATTCTTCTGGTCATGCCTTTTCTTCTTTACTTTCTATATTGCCATATGCAATGATGGAGATGGAGTACTTGGGATCAGCAGAATTCTAAAACTACGAAACCAACTGGTTTCACACCGGGAGACCAAGATCCGGAGCAAGGACCCCAACGGTTTGGAAGATATCTTGAGAAAAGGTTTTAGCACCGGTGTATCCTATATGTACTCCAGTTTATTCGAAGTATCCCAATGGTGTAACGCCGTCGACTTATTGGGAAAAAGGAGGAAGATGACTTTGATCTCTTGTTTCGGAGAAATAAGTGGCTCACGAGGAATGGAAAGAAACATATTCTATTTGATCTCGAAGTCCTCATATAGCACTTCTTCCAATCCTGGATGGGGGATCACTTGTAGGAATGACATAATGCTAATCCATGTTCCACACGGCCAAGGAAGCATCGCTTTTTAATCTCATTATGACTTGGTTGTATCGTAGCGGAGTAAAGTCTTGCTTCCCCTTTCCTCTATCTAAGTCAGAGGGCTTATAGGCAGTAACTAATCGCTAAGAAGCTATTGGCTATATGCTTAACACATGTGTGTCGAATGATTTAAAAGTCTTTTCTATTCGGCACTCAGCGAGTGTTCTCAAGAGGGCCCGGGTATATCCTTGACCTGGGCTGTCACTGTTAAAGAAGAAAGCGACTTTTACGCCCAACAACTCCCCCGTTGGAAAACAACCAAAAAAAGTGTTCTTATCTTAATAGTCTTTCCTCATTTTTAGAGGAAGAGACGGAACTACAAGCAATAGGAATTAAATGGAAAATTTAATCACAGATCACACGATTGCACTAGGGGTAGGGCTGGGGCTAGGGCTCATTCTAGGCCTTTTTGGTGCTTTTACAGTTGGACGAATTATAGAACGTAATAATACCGCCGAACAAATCCTGCATTTACAATATGAAAAACTCAAGCAAAAAACCGTTGTAAAACTGGAGATGCTTTCGAAAGATTATAGGGATTCCGATGGAAATGTAACATTACCAGACGGAATCAATTTCAAAGACATAATAGACCTTCTTGTTTCTATAGACGAGACTATTAATGATAAAATTCTCGGGCTAAACCTGATCTATTTAGATCTCATTAGTAATGGCACGACGAGTACCTACTTTGTCCAAATTCTGGATCTTTACGGCCTGTTTTTAAATTAGGATTAGTTTTATAGGATCAAAGGCGTGCGTATATGTTGTTCAGGTCGATTAGAAGGCGCTTCCAATACTTGCTTGCTTAAAATCAAAGAAAGAAGGTCCATTTTCCCACGTAGTTCGTCGGTCAAACCAACGATTCTCTTCTCAAAGAAATATAGAGATCTTTTTCTAGTTAGACTTCTATCAATGCAATAAAAGAACCATCCCTTCCTATTTGTTTGTCTTGTCAGATAGAAAGAAAATTAGACCCCAAAGAGCCCTTCTTTACTATTTTAGGGGGTGGGGGGGTGAAGGGGTGGTTTACATACAACCGAGGCAAAGTGGTTTATGATTG